CGTTTTTGGAGAATGTCAATAAATTCCAAAATCCATTTCGTCGTCCAGTAGCGACAACCGTCTTTTTGATTGGTACCGCAGTAGCCCTTTGGTTGGGTATTGGAGCAACATTACCGATTGATAAATCCCTAACTTTAGGTCTTTTTTAAATTGATTCAATTGTGAAATAAATAAAATATCACTAAAATATCACGACGTGTGTATCTAGGGAATAGTTGCTTCAAAGTGAATTACCCCTAGATACACATATTTATTTAATGAAATTTTTGATTTATTTTGAGTATACGGATTCTGTTAAAGATTCAAACTTCATTTTTGTTTTTTTTTATAAAGTTTTTCTACAAAAAAATCCAATGGATTTCAAATTTATGCAAAATTCTTTTCCATTTCGAGAATGTCTAATATATGTTTTACGTCTTCTATGCGAAAATGTTTTATTTTCATAAGTTCGTCTGGACTATTATTCAAAAGGTCAAATAATGTATGTATATTGGACCTTTTGAGGCAATTATAGATCCTAGGAGGCAATTCTGATTGGTCAATAAAAATATATTTTAATGCTATTTCTTTTTTCTTTTTCCTTAGTTTAGCCAATTTCTCATGAAAAGTAAAAAGGGGTAAAGTAACTTTCTGTTTATTGTTTTTTAAATGGAAGTTTTCTTTTTCTTCTTCCGCATGTAAAAAAGGAATAAATAAATCAATCAAATTCCGAGAGGCTTCATGAAGTGCTTCTTTAGGAGTTAAACTTCCATTGGTCCATATTTCGAGAAAAAGTATCTCTTGTTTTTCATTCCCATTTACATAAGAATGAATACTATGATTCGCATTTCGAACAGGCATGAATATAGCATCTATAGGATAACTTGCGTCTTGAAAATTATTTGGCGTTTGTATACGATATCCGCGATTCCTCTCGATCTTTAATTCAATACACAAATTAATTGGTTCCGTTAGGTTAGCTATATGCTGCGTATTATCAACGATTTCCACCGAAGGTGGTAAGATGATGTCTTGAGCAGTTACGCAGCCAGGACCCTTGACACAAATAGACGCATCACGAGTTCCATACAGATTACTTCTCAATACAATTTCTTTCAAATTCATTAAAATTTCATGTACTGATTCTTGAATACCGACTATGGTAGAGTATTCATGTGGGATTTTTTCAGATTTTGCACGTGTGATACATGTTCCCTCTATTTCTCCAAGTAAAGCTTTTCGCATCGCAATGCCTATAGTATCCGCTTGCCCCTTCATAAGTGGAGACAGAATAAAGCGTCCATAATAAAGACGCTTACTGTCTGCTCTTGATTCAACACACTTCCACTTTAGTGTCCGAGTCAATACTCTTATTTTCTCTCGAACCATAGTAATATTTTTTGATCAAATCATTGAATTATTTATTTCTCTTGAAATTTATCTTCAATGTTTATTTTTACACACGTCGTTTTTTAGGGGGCCTACAGCCATTATGTGGCATAGGGGTTACATCCCGTATGAAACTTAATAGTATACCGCTTCTACGGATAGCTCTTAATGCTGCATCTCTTCCGAGACCAGGGCCCTTTATCATAACTTCGGCTCGTTGCATACCTTGATCCACTACTGCCCGAATAGCATTTCCTGCTGCGGTTTGAGCGGCAAATGGTGTCCCTCTTCTTGTACCTTTGAATCCACACGTACCGGCGGAGGACCAAGAAATTACCCGACCCCGTACATCTGTAACAGTCACAATTGTATTGTTGAAACTTGCTTGAACATGAATAACGCCCTTTGGTATTCTACGCGTACTTTTACGTGAGCTAATACGTCCATTTCTACGTGAACCGATTCTTGGTATGGGTTTTGCCATATTTTACCATCTCATAAATCTAAGTCAGAGATATATGGATATATCCATTTCATGTCAAAACGGATCCTTTAATTGATTTTTATGTGTATATTGTGGGTGGCCTTTAGGGGTCCTTTTTTTATAAAGATTATCCTTGTCTTTGTTTATGTCTCGGATTGGAACAAATTACCATAATTCGTCTCCGCCTACGGATCAGGCGACATTTTTCACAAATTTTCCGAATGGAGGCCCTTATTTTCATATTTGTCATTCCTTACCTTAATTCCGAATCTACTTATTGGAAGAAAATAAGTTTCTTTAAATTTTCTATTTCGAATTGTATCCCTACAAAAAAAGAATATTGCCCGTGAAAAGACTACTTCACCTAATCCTTTGTTTCGTAGTCTCTAAATTATACGCCCTTTGGTTCTGGTTGAATCGTAACAACTTACTGAAAGTTTGACTCTCTATGACCTAGTATATGGATAAAACTATGTCGAATCCTTCCTGAAACGTAACCTAGAATTGGATCCTCATTATCTAAACAAACCCAAAACATACCATTGGTAAGTGATTCAGTAATTAAACCTTCAGAACTCCTTTTTTGTTCTTTCATTCCAGATGAAACATCTTTCAAAGTATCAATTAATGAAGGGGGAGTGGTATTAGAAACCTACCTCTTCTCTTTTTTTTTTTTTACAAATAGGGAAGTTCTGTGTATAATTCGAATATCATAAAGATTACCATATATAACACAAAATTTCGCCGCCGATTCCCTGTAGTCGAGCTTCTCGGTCTGTCATTATACCCCGAGAAGTAGAAAGAATTACAATGCCCATTCCGCCTAAAATTCTAGGAATTTGTTGATAGTTAGAATATATTCGGAGACCAGGTCGACTGATCCGTTTTAAATTTAAAATCGTTTTATATGGTCCTTTCCTATTTCTTCTATGTCGTAGGGTTAAAACCCAAAAATCCTTGTTGCTTTCCCGATGTTTCCGTACGTTTTCAATAAAACCTTCTCGTAAAAGTATTTTAACAATGTTTTCGGTGATGTTAGTAGATGGTATTCGAACCATTCCTTTTCTATTCATGTCAGCATTGCGAATAGAGGTTATTATGTTAGCAATAGTGTCCTTACCCATGATAAACAAAATTATTGGTTACTTTAAATTTTGATCTAATCAACAGTCTTTTTTATTAAATAGTTATGAATTTAAAAAGGTATATACGTGATACACAATCTACTAATTAATTTCATTCAAATACTATAACTATCTCACGGTCTCATCTTATAATACTTCAGGTGCTAATGAAATTATTTTAGTGAAATTTAACTGTCTCAATTCTCGGGCAATCGCACCAAAAATTCTAGTTCCTTTTGGATTTCCTTCTTGATCAATAACAACCGCAGCATTGTCATCATATCGTATTATCATACCGTTTTCTCGTTTGAGTTCTTTACAAGTACGTACAATTACAGCTCTGATCACTTCTGATCTTTCTAGAGGTGTATTTGGGACGGCTTTCTTGATTACAGCAACAATAACGTCACCAATATGAGCATATCGTCGATTACTAGCCCCTATGATTCGAATACACATCAATTCTCGGGCTCCGCTGTTATCTGCTACATTCAAAAGGGTTTGAGGTTGAATCATATTATTTTGGAATCTTTTCTTTCAATGCAAAGGGCGAAGTAAAAAAAAAAAAAAGAAATATTGTTTTTCCAAAAAAAAAGAAATCTGCAATTGTTTTTTTTTCATCTCAAACAAAGACCGCTGTCCTTTGATTCTACATTTCTATCCCGAAGTAATGAATTGGGTTCGTATAGGCATTTTGGATGCCGCTATTGAAATAGCTTTTCTGGCTATATTTTCAGCTACTCCACTCATTTCATAAAGTATTCTACCTGGTTTAACAACAGCTACCCAATATTCGGGGGATCCTTTCCCTGAACCCATACGTGTTTCTGTGGGTCTTAGTGTAACGGGTTTGTCTGGAAATATACGTACCCATATTTTTCCGCCGCGTCGTGCATTTCGTGTCATTGCCCTTCGTCCCGCTTCGATTTGTCTAGATGTGATCCAAGCGGGTTCAAGTGCCTGAATAGCGTATCTACCGAAGCAAATCCGATTGCCTCGATAAGATATTCCTTTCATTCTTCCTCTATGGTGTTTACGAAATCTGGTTCTTTTGGGGTTATAGTTGATGGTTATTTCTCAATTCCATCTCTACTACAGAACCGGACATGAGAGTTTCTTCTCATCCAGCTCCTCGCGAATGAAACGATTCAAAAAAATATACATGTATTTACTGAATAATAGATTGAATTATGGGATTCTTTGAGATTTCATTTAATCAATCTATTCGAAATTAGAAATTTGTATATCTTCTTTTGATAGAAAACTCAACTCTTTATAGATTCTAGAAGAATAGAATAATTTTTTTTATTATAGTTTTCTAAAAAATTATAGATAATATAATCTAGTTTTGTTATTTTTTCTTTTATTATTTTATTATAAGGTTATAACAAATCTTTATTTTGTTTTGCCTTTTCTTTTTTTATCTATTATTATAGTTGATCGACCCCAAATTTAGAAATCTAATAAAATGGAAACGTTCGCGGGCGAATATTTACTCTTTTTATATGGGTTTCGGTTCTCGGGTTAGTTAACCCATGGACCGACCTCTCATAATAAATGGATTGGTCTTGGGTTCCTTCCGCCATCCTACCCAATGAATTATTAGGATTCGTTTTCAATAGAATATTATGTATTCACGGGTTCCCTCGTTCCCATCGCCTCTCGATTAATGGTTAGGTCTTAATTCTACAATGGAGCCCGTAATAAAATTTGTTTTTGAGTCAATCTTCTCAGTCTTTATTGTCTCGGGGCTCTTGGCTTTTTTGTTCTATGAACAGATTCATCTAATTATGAATCCATCAGTCTTAATGCTTTATTACACTACCTTTTATGAGATGACCCATAGACCTTACATATTACATATTGGAATCATATATCATTCATATTCTTTTTCTCTCTTTCTTTCACCCTTCCATTTATCCGCATACTTTTATTGCTTCACAACTCATAATCGGATTGTTTTTTTTTTATGCAAAAAAGATTTCAGTTGCTACAATGATATGACCAATATAACATATCTTGAC